TGCATGAAAGTATCCTTGAGAAAGCATAGGATCTTCTGAAAAGAATTACAACACACTACTATAAGATGCTCTATTTTTACATAGAAATGTGTTCGCTCAAGAAAGACTCCAGAGGATGTTGATCGTAAATAAGAAGATTGTTTACGAATAAATAGGAATAAATATTCGCATTCATATACATAAGAATTATATAGGAACCAAAGGAATTTTTTCTTTATTTTTGAAAAGGCGTAAATGAATTTCTTTGAAGTAACGAGACTATTCAAATTATGATATTCGTGGAAAAGAAATCGCAATAAATGCAAAGAAGGAACATCCTTGATCCAGCATTGAAGTACTTGAACCAAGATTTCCAGATGTATGGGATGAGGTATTAGTAGATCTGACACATAATTCAAATGTAAAAATTTGTCCTCTAAAAAGGGAAATATTGAATGAATAGATCGTAAATTCTGATATTTTAGTATTTTTTTTGCTTCAGAAGATTCAGAAAAAGATACTAATTGCGACGAGAATGGAATTTCCAGAATGACTCCAAAACCTTCTGATACCATTTGAGAAGAAAAATGAGAAGAAAAAAAATTCTTGTACTCCCAAAATTCTTTTTTGTTAGAATCATTAAACGAAGAAATAAAAAAATTCTGTTGATACATTTGAGTAATTAAACGTTTCACAAGTACTAAACTAGATTTATTGTCATAACCAATAATTTCCACGGGTTCGTAAAAAATCAAACTATTGAAGTTATGATCATGAGCAAGTGAGTAAATATACTCCTGAAAGAGTAGCGGATATAGGAAGTTTTGTTGCCGAAATCCAGAAATTTTTCCATTTACGTACATTTATACTGATGAAAACAAAAACAAAAAAGGGAGTCGCTTCTTGTGTTATTGTTATTAAATGATAACATAGTGCAATATGGTCAGAACGGCGTATGTGTATTGTATATTATACGTAGTATATTCTTTATACTTTTATACTATACTAGAACTATAAATAACACTACTTTATTATTATTATATATTATAATTTATTATAATAATATATTTAATATATTTATATTTATTATTTATATATTATTATTATATTTTATATTATATATAATTATATATATTATATTTATATTTTATTTATATTTTATTTATTTTAAGATATCTTTTATATTATACTTTTATATTATATTTTTTATATTATATATTATTATATATACATACTGTTATATTTATATTGATTGTGATGTAAATAACGTAATGGTAAAAAGATTATATAGATTATATAAAAGTTAAGAACAAATAAAGAATATATACCCCGGAGACAGAGAGCCCAATCAACAGATCTTTTTTCTTTCCCTTTCTATACAATCGGATTTATTGTTAATATAACTAGAATAACAATAAAAGAAATAAAGAAAATCTAAAATAACAAGAAGAAAAATAAGGAAAAGGTATAAAATCTTTTATTTTCGCAACCCGATCGCTCTTTTGACCTTGGAATAAATTTTTTTTATCAGTATACTATTTCTTAGTACACATCTGTCTTAAATTTAAAATAAAGAATAATTAGGATTCAAGAAAAAAAAAGAATCAATGGTCCACTCACAATTAACAAGAGAACCTTTTCCCGCATCAGGCACTAATCTATTTTTAACGTCTAATTAGATCGGGTCTTCATTCAAATTAATTCAAATTAAGAAGATAAGCTCGTTACTTTTTCGTCTTACTCGAATTGGAGCCATAAGGCTCTATCCATTTATTCACTAGACCCAACTAGAATTCTTATGTTATATTATGAGTATTAAATTTTTTTATGATTATTTTATTTATTAAAATTATATTTCATATTTAACGACATGCTCTTTTTTCCATTCATTACCTTTCAGGATCAGTCGCGTTCTTATAAACTCTACCAATAGTCTTGACGAATTCCTTCCTTCATCCAAATGTGTAAAAGATCATAGTCGCACTTAAAAGCCGAGTACTCTACCGTTGAGTTAGCAACCCGGATCTATATGATGTGTAGATATGATCAAAATAAAAATAAAATAAAAATCAATGGAATTGAACTGCACAACTACATCAAAACATGGAACTAGGAAGAAAACCAATCTAAACAACAAAATATCAATAGGATCCGGTTCAAAAAACAAGAGATTCAAAATAGAATTGGCAAATTGACAAACCACTTATCTACGAGATAATTATATCTGTTCGATACGCCATTGTCAATATGAATGGACTTTTTATAAAAAAAAAAATATTAATATTTAATAAATTATAAATTAAATAAATAAAATAAAATCTAAATATTAGTAATATAATTAATATTAATATTATAAAATATTAATATTAGTATTAGTAATATAATTAATATTAATATAAAATATAATTAATATAATATTAATATTAGTAATATAATTAATATAATAATATAATTAATATAATATATAATAATAAATATAATATAATTAGAATTAAATAAAATATTGTATTGGATATTATTAGATATTGGATTAGCACAACACAAATGATAAATAAGAGATTTGAGCGTAAAAAATAAGGTAGATATAAAATATAGAAAAAAAAAATATCAGGTTTCCTTAATCAAAAAATAAATAAAAATAAATAAAGGTACAATACAAATACAAGAAGAAAGATTACCCCCCCCCTGTTGGGGGGGGGGTTCCACAACAAGAAAAAAAGAAATAAAATAAACTAAATTAAGTAAGAATAAGATTAAGATAGAACAAGAAAAGACCAAACTTTGAATAAAGAATTACACAAGGATAGGTACTAAGGATAGGTACTAGCTTTTTCTATTCATGACTTTTATTCTGATCAAAATAAACTCGAAATTATTTATTTAAAGAGTTCTGCCTTCCTTAAAATATTATGAACAGTTCCTGTGGGTTGAGCACCCTTTTCAAGGAAATATAGAATAGCAGGAACATTTAAATAAGTTTGATTATTTATCGGATCATAAAAACCCACTTTTCGAAGATCTCTTCCTTCTCTTCGGGATCGAACATCAATTGCAACGATTCGATAGATGGCTCATTGGGATAGATGTAGATAAAGGATGCCCCCCCTAGAAACGTATAGGAGGTTTTCGCCTCATACGGCTCAAGAAAAGATGATTCTATAATTCTATTCTATATACTATAATATACTATATATTCTATAATTATACTATTTATACTATATTATATCTTTACAGTATATCTTTACAGAAAAAAAATCTCAGTCGTACTCCTAACTCAAGTTGGATAGTTTTAAAAGAGTTCGAAAGGAAATCTTTCTAATTTATTGAGCTGTCTCTAACTTATTTTTTTGTCTCCTTTAGGATCTATTTTTTTTTTTGCTCATTCTGATCCAATTGTTGAGACAAGTGAAAATAGTATTTACTTGTTCCGGAATTCGTTGTCTTTGCTTTACGATTTGTGAAATCTTTGGGTTTAGACATTACTTTGGTGATCCTTACTCCTTTTCAAAAAGGCAGCAACATACCTTTTTTTTATATGGAAAAAAGAACAATCATACGAAAGATTGATTTCTTTGTGATACACTTTTGATCAAAACAGTTTTAAAATTTCGACAAATTTGACTTTTTTTTTTTTATTTCAAACTTGTTAAAATTTTAACCTCTCCATTTATATATTCTATTGATGATCTATTTACTAATGATCTATTTACAAAGTTGGTCTAACTTATTGATTATCACTAACCCTAGATTATTCTCCCGATAAATAAATCAATCGTTTTTACTCGAGCTCCACCATATGCTATACCATTAGTCTTTTTATTTACCAACCTAAGGCAAATGAAATTAGGTTCCTAGCAGGACAAACTATGTCGAGACAAGAGCATCTTCATTCCTATAGAAAATGATGGATGGCAAAATCCACAGCCAATCATGTCCTTCAAGTCGCACGTTGCTTTCTACCACATCGTTTCAAACGAAGTTTTACCATAACATCCCTCTCCCTTGATTTTTATTTTGAAGCGTATGCAATTGATTCAATATGAAATCATGAATAGTCATTGGCTGAACCGATATATAATATATCACACTTACCTATCCATAGATAGATAAGTTTTTGTCCGAAAAGGATTTCACTTAAATTAACCCCATATTTTATCATATGAAGAAAATCACATGAAAAAAAAAAATCTTTTATTTTTACTTTTATTCAAATGAAAAAGAAATCCCCATGAATGGCTAAAGATTTTCAGCTACTTAGAATCATTATTAAATTTCAGAATAAAGGATTGGATCACATTGTATCCAACGTTAAACAGAAAAATTTTTAATTCCTTAATTTGAATTTAAATTCTATTTAAATAGAGAAGAATCCCTCGTTTATGATGAATAACGACCTGGGACGGAAGGATTCGAACCTCCGAGTAACGGGACCAAAACCCGTTGCCTTACCGCTTGGCCACGCCCCATTTTTCTTTTTTTCTAAGAAAACCTAAGCTCAATATTGATTAAAGGATTAGAACCTCCGAGTAACGGGACCAAAACCCGTTGCCTTACCGCTTGGCCACGCCCCATTTTTCTTTTTTTCTAAGAAAACCTAAGCTCAATATTGACTATTCGTCAATAACCAACCAAAATAAATATAGGACATGTTGTCCCTAGGATTCAACACATGTAGATATAGAATAAAAAAGATTCATTGATCATTACATAAAATTCAATTAAGATATTGTATGAAAGTAGAATTCCTTATATTCTAAGTATTTTAATTTAACTTGATTGTAAAATGTAAGGAAGTATTTTTGATTGAGGAGAGGTAAAAGAAAAAGAAGAATTTTTTTTATCTTTTATCCACCTTTTTTATTTTTATCTCATAAAAACAACTCAATCAAATCTGATAATTTATTATCATTTCAATTTCATTTTAAAGAACAAGAAAAAAATGTTTGTTATGTTTAATACTTTTAGTTTAATCTGTATCTGTCTTAATTCTAACCTTTATTCGAGTAGTTTTTTATTCGCCAAATTACCCGAGGCTTATGCCTTTTTCAATCCAATCGTAGACGTTATGCCAGTTATCCCTGTACTCTTTTTTCTCTTAGCCTTTGTTTGGCAAGCTGCCGTAAGTTTTCGATAAAAAATGAATCTCTATTCAATTTATATTCGTGATTTCTTCGATAAAAAAAGATGATATTTTGATTAAAAAAATAAATAAGATCGGATAAGTCTGACATTAGGAACCCTCGATTAAAAAAGCTAAATTCTGGTATTTTATATTGTATATTGATATATTGAATTTAATTTTAAATTTTAATAAGGGAGCGCTGATTTTTGATCAGCTTATTTCTTCCTTTGTTCTAACCTTCTCTTTCTAAGATCCCATACAATATCTAATTATAGATATGACAATATAATGTAAATATATTAATGTATAGCGTGTGTCGTAAAATAGGTGATCTATTTCCTTAAAAAAAAAAATTATATTATTTTTCCTTAAAAAAAAAAAATTATATTATTTATCTTGGAGATTATGTAATGTTTACTCTTAAATTCTTCGTTTACACAGTAGTATCTATAATTATAGATATGGCAATAAATTCATTATTATAGATATGGCAATATAATGTAAATATATTAATGTATAGCGTGTGTCGTAAAATAGGTGATCTATTTCCTTAAAAAAAAATTATATTATTTATCTTGGAGATTATGTAATGTTTACTCTTAAATTCTTCGTTTACACAGTAGTAATATTCTTTGTTTCTCTCTTCATCTTCGGATTCTTATCTAATGATCCGGGGCGTAATCCTGGGCGCGAGGAATAAAAAAAGAGATGAGATTCGTTTTTCGTTTTTCATAGGTAAATCTATCAATAAATGGAATAGATACTAGATAAAGAAAGATAAAAATTTCATAAAAATAAAAGAAAATTAATAATAATAAATTCTTCAAAATTATAAAAATTCAAGTGATCGGGTGGGTCGGAGAGAGGGGGATTCGAACCCCCGGTGCGAAAAATTCGTACAACGGATTAGCAATCCGACGCTTTAGTCCACTCAGCCACCTCTCCCCATTGAAAAATTAAAGTTTATCGTGTGATGTGACACGTGAAGCCAAGATTGAGAAAAATTTGTATTTTCCTTCTTTTTTATTAATTATAAGATTAAGTAATCTAAAAAAAAAAAAGTAATGTAATCATTAATGTAATCATTGTATATAAGAATATAATAAGAATATATACTTCACTTCTTTCATTTTAAATGAAATTCGAACAATAACAATAGATAAAAATCTAATAACTAAAATATAGAAAAAGTGTAATAAAAACACATAAAAAAATGGATAAAGTGTCAGATATCCACGAATTTGATCAGTAATTAAATTAATTAAATTTTTATAATGAGTCGAAACAGATTTCTACATATAGAAAGAATACTTTATTTCTTATTTCTTTGATTTTGTACAAAGGGTTCGTTTACCCGGCCTGGTTAAGTACTGGCCGGGCCAGTACTTCTTTTGTTCCAACGAACAAAACAATTTTTGTTTTTATATTAAATCAAAATTCTTATCGAAACAAGAAGAGATATTTTAATTCCCATTATTAGTTATTAGAAATAGTGTTAGATTCTAATATATGGATTTATATAGATTATCTTAGAAATTCTCTAAATTATCTATAATCCAGTAAATTATCTTAAATTCTATATAATCCAGATTAATATATATTAATATTATTAATATTAATTTATATTTCTTAATATTATTAATATTTATTATCTTAATCTTATTTCTATATACTATATATATTTATACTATCTATATTTCTATCTATTTCTACATACTATATATATATTTATTCTATATTTATATTCTATATTATATTTATATTCTATATATATTATATATATTATATATATATTTTATATATATTTTTATTATATATTTTTATTTTATATTTTATTTTTATATTATTTAATATTATTTATATTATATATAATATATACATTAACATTATTATTATTTATATATATATATTTTATATATTAATTATATATATTTATTATATTTTTATTATAAATTATAAATATAAAAATTATAAATATAAAATCTAATTTTCTTTTATTTTCTTTCAAGCCCGCGTCAGAACAAAATACATGTCAATGCTGGAATTTTAATGATTCTGATGCTATCTTTATCTTGACTGTGTCTCATTACTTTTTTGTCCAAATAGTGTTGGACAAATGGTCCATTCATATCCAATAATGAATATGTAGCGGGTATAGTTTAGTGGTAAAAGTGTGATTCGTTCTATTAACAACTTCAATAGTTAAGCGGTCTTTCCATTTTTTATTTTTCATATTCAGATCAAAAACTTTATTTCTTAAAAAGATTTAATCCTTTATCCCTCAATATTTTATTTGAGGAAATAAAATACATTCTCACGATTTCTATCCAAAAGTCAATCAGAATTGGAATAAAAAAAATTGGATTATGAAGTCGAGAAGCATAATTTTTTTGATTGGA